TTCCTTCGAACCGTACTTGAGAGTTTCCTACCTCATACGGCTCGGCAATTCATTATTTTTTTTGTGTCCCGTCCTAATCCAATCCATCGAAATGAATAAGATTTTTCGTAAATCTATCCCATTTTTTATCGGCTTAACCAGAAGAGATTAATTAATTTACATGAGTTTCAAACTTGAATTTTGATTACTAATCAGTTTTATCTTTTCTCCCACCTTCAGAAGAATGAATCATAGACATCCTCCGCTATCGGTATAATTTTCTGAAAGGTAACTATCTCGGTTTCATATAGAAATTCATATAGAATCTTTGAAAAAGACTTTCCTCCATTAAGAAAGGGCTTACTATCTTTGGGATCTGATGCTACACCGCTGCTTAATACCTTAGTGGATCGACTCTATCACATAAGTTGATTCCTAACTTTTATCTCATATCATGACATAAGTAAGCAGTTCTTATTGTATCGGCCCAAAACCTCGCAAATTGATCTTTACGGTGCTTCCTCTAACAATTGGATCCTTTATCCATAGAATAAAATGGGCATATCTATTTCTTCATATTTCGGCTTATATGAAGTCTCTTTTTTTTCTACAGCTAATAAAAATCGTTGTTTTGTACGATACTTATGTAGAAAGCCCGTTTTATTTTTTATTTGTAGTATTTAGTTTTACTAGCCTATTTTCTCTTTTTTCCTCTTTTCTATAGTGGAGATAGTCGCACGTAATGACAGATCACGGCCATATTATTAAAAGCTTGCGGTAAGAATGGATTTCGTTCGAGTGCTCGGAAATAATATTCCAAAGCTTTCGTATGTTCTCCGTTGCTTGTGTGGATAAGGCCTATGTTATAGAGTATATAACTTCGATCATAGGGATCAATTTCTAGTCGCGTAGCTTCGTAATAATTTTGTAAAGCTTCCGCATAATTTCCTTCGGATTGGGCTGACATCCGTTACGGTCGTTCATTCTATTCAAAGAATCCCCGTTCCAGAACCGTACATGAGATTTTCACCTCATACGGCTCCTCCCTTCTGTGCATAATGATAATAATCCATGAAATCAAAATGAAATATTCTCATTATAAACTGAGAGGGGCTAGCGTTTTTACAAGAAATCTCTAGCCAACCCTACTGCAAGAGGTATTTTCTTAACACCAAGGGCGTTGGTGCTATATAGAAAAGGTAACTCCAACAATTTTTTTGTCCTCAACGCCCCCTATTTTCAGGAATTAGTCACTTCAACGGTCTTCGATGGTTATACGGGTATCCAAAGTACGAACGAGATGGATGTTTGTTGTCCCAACCATTCTTGGTAGTCCCGATCCCGATAAGGAAAGGGGATAATTTATAACAAAGTTTTTGTGTTGTTGATTCCTAGGTGTAGCGCTTCTTCCCCTATGCCGCCCATTGGTACTAGTAGAGTGGGATTGACCTGGAATACAGAACCCATAGGTGTAACCTTTCGCTTAAGACTCGAATCAAAATGAAAGCGTCTGAGGCTGCATCAATCGAGGATACACGACAGAAGGGGTTGTTCCATTTTCAAACTTCACCTTCAACAAGCGTAGGTTTATTTCAATAATAGTTTTCTTTCTATCCCGAATGAATCATATGGCTTTCTCGTAAAACTGAAAATGATAAAGAAATTCAAAAAATCAATCAAAAAATCAAATCGCACCATCTCTGTAATAGGTAAATGCTTCTTTTTCTCCTGAAGTTGTCGGAATTATTCGTAATAAGATATTGGCTACAATTGAAAAGGTCTTATCAATAAAATTTCCATTTATCCGCGATCTAGGCATAGTTAACAATCCATTCGATAATTCTTCGCATTACCTCTCGGGGGAAAAGAATCCCACAAAAAGGGAATTTACAGTACGAAATAACATAAAAACAGACTCATTCTAAAAAAAGATGTGGGCCTTCCCTTCCACTCAAATTGTTCCTTTTTCACAGGAATCAATAGGAGGAAAGGTTTCAATCCGATTGGATGTCAGCCAAACCAATGGAGTAGTATACCAATGAACAGAACTAGTTCTATTTCATCTAAGTGGAAGAATCAAGGAATTTTTCCTACAAATTAGGATACCTGGAGGAGTTAGTTTTGATTGGATTATGATCCAAAGAGGAAAAAGAATCAAATAATCGAATAATCTAATTATTATTTTATGATATGATAAAATATAGAATAACTATTTTGTGTGCATAGCGTGTATACACTATACAATCAAAATTTTAAAATCCCTGGTATGATTCCAGAATTTATAATAGATCCATGAGGTAAAAGTAAGTAGTTCTGAAACTGGAAAGAAAGCGATTTTTGAATTCCTATGGAATCATTTTATAAATATAAACACTGTCTAACTGGAATCAATCATAGTATAAAATATGAATCCATCAGACGATTCGATTCGTTCCAATTCCTTGGTTTAATTTGGTTCGGTATAAATATTATAACCATAACAAAGGCTACTTATTGATAAAACAAAAGATATATATCTTTTGTTTTTAATGTAATGTCTTTTCTTTTAACAATAAAAAAAGATTTTTTATCCATCGAACCCCGAAGGAAGATCTTTCTTTGATGAAACGTTTTCTATTTTTTTTTTTTCTATTGTTTTTATAATTGATCAGGCATACCTATACTGCAATAAGATGAAGACTGCAATACTATGAATGACTCGCTATTTACTCGTTTTCTAGGTCATAATCATAAGATTCTTTAGGAGAGATGGCCGAGTGGTTCAAGGCGTAGCATTGGAACTGCTATGTAGGCTTTTGTTTACCGAGGGTTCGAATCCCTCTCTTTCCGTACCTTCCTTCACCTAATTCACGAACATTACTCACTGAAATGTATCAAATAAAATAAGAACAATTACCGGTCACTTACCTTTTTGGATCGAATTTTAAAGATTAGAATTTGCTCTATTTTCCAATTGTGGAAAACTGGGGAAATTCCCTTGGTTGACCCCGGTAAGAGAATGGGGATTTGTTGTTGTTGTTGTTGGAACTTCCATTTTATGGATGGAATTTTTGATATTTTTTGAAAAGGCTTTTTCGCGGACTCCTCGTTCATTTACCCAACCGTCGGTTGGGTAAATGCCTTTCAGTTTTTCGATGATAAAATATTTTATTTATAATTGAATTAATTATTGAATAACCTGCTTTTTTGGCTAAGTTTGCTCATTGCTGGGTTGATAAAGAAGTAAGCGTTTCAACGGGCTCTCCCAAAATCGTTTGGGCTTGATTTCCGGGCATCTTGGCGACGGCACTCTCCACCTCGTAGAGCTGAGGAAATTCTATGTCTCTATAAAATAGAGAATCTATCCATGACTGACAATTATAATCAAACTCACGTAGTAAGTTAAGCAACTCATGTAGTTCTTGATCTACATAGAATCTAAACCAAAATTAGAAATTCGGTTCTAATTTGACGAATGAATGGAATGGGAGATAGTTTATTCTCCTATTCGCGCATACACGCACCATCTGTATCCTGCTGTGTTGGACCCTCATCGCCATCCGTTTCATGTCTTTTGACAATTCCTCTCGTTCTTCTCGGATGCTCTTTTGAGCGAGCCGATCTTCAAGGGGTTCGATCCGGGCTAGGGGGAACCAAGGCTTAGTCCTGGATTGTGGCTCCCCGCGGCCAAAACCTTCGGTGAGAATCCAAACACTAAGCTGATATAACCAAAATAAATAAAAATCCATTTTAGATTTATTTTTTTTTTTCAATTAAAATGACATTCATTACTATAACGATACGAAATCGTCTAGTAAATTTAGGAGGATACTTCATTGAAACCTCCTAAAATTTGTATTTTTCGATTACTCGATTCTATTTATTACTTTATGATATATATGATATATCGAATTACGATTTTTGAATTGGAAATTTACATTAATGAAAAATTAGGGCTATACGGACTCGAACCGTAGACCTTCTCGGTAAAACAGATCAAACTTATTATTATCAAAATGATTCGAACTGTTTCAAAGACCCAACGTGCATTTTTTTTTTTGCATTGGGCTCTTTCATCAACTGATATAAATATCAGCGAGTCCGCCATCCTTTTTCTTAACAGAAAGATAACGAGATGGCTCCGCGTGCTCTGACTCTTTATTTTTATTCAGTAGCAATACCAAAGTGTTTCAAAAAAGAGTTATCTTGACGTAGGTCTGCCTTCGGCCTATATCAACCTAAGTTAAATGGAGTCTCTATCGCTCTGCCCAAAGCATCAAATATGAAACTTCATACACCTTCAAGTTCATAGGACAAAAAGAGATTTTTTTGAGGTACTTATACTCATTATGCCTAGCATTGAATGGACTGAATATTCACCTTATCAATTATCAAATCAATGATGGGTTCTATTTCTTGGCGCCTAAATTGGGACCTCAATTGGACCAACCAACCATTTGTCAGGCTATTGTTCTCTTGTTCCTTCGAATCCATGGAGTAAGACGTCGACTTTTTACTAAGATAAATTCTGTTGATTACATGATGGACTCCTCTGAAAAAACATTGGCGCGCGTGTAAACGAGGTGCTCTACCAACTGAGCTATGGCCCTTGTGTTTGTGATAAATATTTTATCATTATATAAATTCTTGTCAAGGTGAGTATTGCATAATCTGACATGATAGCTCTCTGATCTGTTTCCTGTCAAGGGTATTGCTTAGAAATAAGATTCCATCTATAATCTATCAATGTGACGGGTTCCTTTTTTTTTTTCTTTATGATAATAAATGACCTACTTAACCCAGCGGTTAGAGTATTGCTTTCATACGGCAGGAGTCATTGGTTCAAATCCAATAGTAGGTAGAACTTATTAGATACCGCACAGCCAATGGTATCTAATAAGTATTTCTACCCACCTTCTTTTTTTGATTTATTTTGTATCTTTTCCATACCCTACTACTTCTTATTTTTTCTATTTTTTGAGTTGTTTCTTGTTGCACCAAAATCTGATTACACTTGATTGGATTCAATCGGTAGAATCCAAATAGAATATGGTGTATAATCAAAATTTCTTTTTCTTTATTCTTCTATATTCTATTCGGACGCACCAACAACTCGGACGCACCAACAACTAGTTATAAAATTGTATTGATAGCCTCGACTCGCGTCCTAGCTCGTCGGAGAGCTAAATTTGCCTCAATTGTTTGTCTCTTGCCTTCAGCGCTACTTAAATTAGCTTCAGCTATTTCAAGAGTTTGTTGAGCTTCTTGCGGATCAATGTCACTGCCCCTCTCTGCATCATTTACTAAAATGGTTATTTCATTATTGCCTATTCTAGCGAAACCGCCCATCAGAGCTATTGTTAACCATTGGTCGTTAAGACGTATTCTCAAAATTCCTATATCTACAGCCGTGGCAATAGGTGCGTGATTTGGTAATACACCAATTTGGCCGCTATTAGTCGATAAAATTATTTCTTGCACTTCCGAATCCCAAACAATTCGATTAGGGGTCAGTACACATAGATTTAAGGTCATTTCTTCAATTTGCTCTCCACATCTAAGTTCATAGCCTTCGCGGTAGCTTCATCGATATTACCTACCAAATAAAAGGCCTGTTCCGGAAGACCATCTAATTCCCCGGAAAGGATCAGTTGAAAACCCCTAATTGTTTCTGTTAGACCAACATATTTTCCTGGAGAACCGGTAAAAACTTCTGCTACGAAGAAGGGTTGTGATAAGAAACGCTCAATTTTTCGTGCTCTTGCTACGGTTAAACGATCCTCTTCGGACAATTCGTCCAACCCAAGGATAGCTATAATGTCCTGAAGTTCTTTGTAACGTTGTGAAGTTTGCTTAACTTTTTGCGCAGTTTCATAATGTTCCTCACCAACAATTCTAGGTTGGAGCATAGTTGATGTTGAATCTAAAGGATCTACTGCTGGATAGATACCTTTTGCAGCGAGTCCTCTTGATAGTACGGTAGTAGCATCTAAATGCGCAAATGTTGTGGCAGGAGCGGGGTCCGTCAAATCGTCCGCAGGTACATAAACGGCTTGAATAGAAGTTATGGATCCCTCTTTGGTAGAAGTAATTCTTTCTTGCAAAGAACCCATTTCTGTACTAAGAGTGGGTTGATAACCTACAGCGGAAGGCATTCTTCCTAATAAAGCGGATACTTCGGATCCTGCTTGGACGAAACGAAAAATATTGTCGATAAATAGAAGTACGTCCTGTTCATTAACATCCCGGAAATATTCCGCCATGGTTAGGGCAGTCAAGCCAACTCTCATACGAGCTCCCGGCGGTTCATTCATCTGACCATAGACTAGAGCGACTTTTGATTCCGCAATATTTTGTTCATTAATCACCCCAGATTCTTTCATTTCCATGTAAAGATCATTTCCTTCACGAGTGCGTTCGCCCACTCCGCCAAATACGGATACACCTCCATGAGCTTTTGCAATGTTGTTGATCAATTCCATGATGAGTACGGTTTTACCCACTCCGGCCCCCCCGAATAGCCCGATTTTTCCTCCACGACGATAAGGAGCTAAAAGATCCACTACTTTAATCCCCGTTTCAAAAATAGATAATTTTGTATCTAACTGTATAAAGGCAGGCGCAGATCTATGAATAGGAGATGTTGTGCGAGTATCTACAGGACCCAAATTATCAACAGGCTCTCCAAGAACGTTGAAAATTCGTCCGAGAGTCGCCCCACCAACTGGAACACTTAGAGGAGCTCCTGTATCAATCACTTCCATTCCTCTCATCAGACCATCTGTAGCACTCATAGCTACAGCTCTAACTCGATTATTTCCTAATAATTGCTGTACCTCGCAAGTTACATTAATTTGCTGGCCAACCGTATCTTGACCTTTAACTACCAAAGCGTTGTAAATATTAGGCATCTTGCCCGGTGGAAAGGATACATCCAGTACCGGACCAATGATTTGAGCAATACGCCCCAGGTTTTTTTCTTCAAGAGCGGAAACCCCAGGACCCGAAGTAGAAGTAGTAGGATTGATTCTCATAATAATAAAGTATTATATGTCGAAATTTTTTTTGCAAACAAAAATAAAAAAATGTCCGATAGCAAGTAGATCGGTTAATTTAATAAGAAATAGGAATTAGTACTCGATTTCGTTGGTACTATCCAACCGAATCCAATTCAATTGTTTACTCATTCAATGAGTGCATTTTCAAACTTAACCAACCCATTTAAAAAAATAAATATAAATATATTATTAATATAATATATATCAAAGTAGATGAATAAGAATTAAGAATTATATATGCGGAGATGTTGTATTTCTCTATCATTATAGACAATCCCATTCATATTATCTATGGAATTCGAACCTAAACTCTATTTATGATTCATCATTTTTATGACATTGGCCGTTGTTTCTTATTTCATCATTTCTATTTACACTTATTTATTCTTTGAATAAAAAAAGAAATCAAATTATTTATACCTTTTTGTTGATTGAAAAATTCTGCATATTCATATTACTATTCTATTTACTATTCTATTTTCAC